TTCTACTCATCCTGTATATTGTCCTTTTCATTCCGTGTTGCATTAGAAACTTATTATTATACGAGATTATACGAAAATGAATCCTTCCTAGGAGGGAACAAATATTTATCTTTTCGATGAGAGTTTGTACACAACATGGGAGAAACCTATCTTCTATTTATAATAATTGAAGAAAAGGTTCCATCATATATAGTGAATTGATACTCCCGACTCCCACAAAATCATTTCTTTCGTTCAATAGTTACTCGTTATTAGTTAATAATCCTAGTGATTGGATCTATATGCGTATTCCGATAGGAAATGAAATAGTAAAATGATTTTTCGTCGAATGACTATTCATTTATTGTATTTTCAAATAGGGGGCAGGAAGGATCTATGGGAAAACGGTGGTTCAATTCAATGTTGTCTAACGAGGAGTTAGAACACAAGTGTGGGCTAGGTAAATCAATGGACAGTCTTGGTCGTCCTGTTGGAAATACCAGTGGAAGTGAAGATCCTATTCTAAATGATACGAATAAAAACAATCATAATCATGGTTGGCGCGAAAGTAATAGTTGCAGTAATGTTGATCATTTTTTCGGTGTCAGGGACATTTGGAGTTTCATCTCTGATGACACTTTTTTAGTTAGGGATAGTAATGGTAACAGTTATTCCGTATATTTTGATATTGAAAATCGGGTTTTTGAGATTGACAATGATAGTTCTTTTCTGAGTGAACTAGAAACTGCTTTTTCTAGTTATCTGAATAGCGGGTCTAAGAGTGACAATCGCTACTATGATCATTATATGTATGATACTACGTATAGTTGGAATAATCACATTAATAGTTGCATTGATAGTTATCTTCGTTCTGAAATCAGTATTGATAAGTACATTTCGAGTGGTAGCGACAATCACATTTACAGTTATATTTATAGTTACATTTGTAGTGGTGAAAGTGTAAGTGATAGTGACAGGGGGAGTTCTAGTATAAGAACTGGCGGTAATGGCAGTGATTTCAATATAAGAGGAAGATCTAATGATTTCGATGGAAATAAAAAATACAGACATTTATGGGTTCAATGCGAAAATTGTTATGGATTAAATTATAAGAAATTTTTTAGGTCAAAAATGAATATTTGTGAACAATGTGGATATCATTTGAAAATGGGTAGTTCAGATAGAATCGAACTTTCGGTTGATTCGGGCACTTGGGATCCTATGGACGAAGACATGGTCTCTATTGACCCCATTGAATTTCACTCGGAAGAGGAACCTTATAGAGATCGTATCAATTCGTATCAAAGAAAGACAGGTTTAACTGAGGCTGTTCAAACAGGCATAGGTCAACTAAATGGGATTCCCATAGCCATTGGGGTTATGGATTTTCAGTTCATGGGGGGTAGTATGGGATCCGTAGTAGGCGAGAAAATCACCCGGTTGATCGAATATGCTGCTAATAGATCTCTACCTGTTATTATGGTGTGTGCTTCTGGAGGAGCACGCATGCAAGAAGGAAGTTTGAGTTTGATGCAAATGGCTAAAATATCTTCCGCTTTATATGATTATCAATTCAATAAAAAGTTATTCTATGTATCAATCCTTACATCTCCTACAACCGGCGGAGTAACGGCCAGTTTTGGTATGTTGGGAGATATTATTATTGCTGAACCCAATGCCTACATTGCATTTGCGGGGAAAAGAGTAATTGAACAAACATTGAATAAGACAGTACCTGACGGTTCACAAGCAGCTGAGTATTTATTCCATAAGGGCTTATTTGATCCAATCGTACCACGTAATCCTTTAAAAGGTGTTCTGAGTGAATTATTTCAGCTACACGGTTTCTTTCCCTTGAATCAAAATTCAAGTAGAGCGCTAGGCTCAGTTATTTGTAGCGAACTTTAGTTCATCGGAATCAAAGTCAAAATATGAAGAGTGGAGTTTTCTTTGGTAACATAAGTTCTATAGGAAGTTTCGGATAATTACTTTTTTTGATGCAGATTTTTTATCCTACCCCTATTCATGATTAGTAATCAGGAACCCCCTATCAGGAGGAAAAGAGTGAATTCTTCCTTCCGCGGAATGGAATTGGGAAAAAAAATAAAAAGAATTTCATGTTCCCTTCTTTCATATTAATATATATCGTATTAATATATATAGAATAAGTCAAATCTATAAGGGAAGTGTTGCATATTTTTATATCTCCCGAGGACCTACACTTTTGACTATGAATTCCTGTTGGATCGGATTCTAACAAATCCTTAGGAAACTCGTAAGAAACTCTTTATTAGAAGATAAGGGCGGTAGAACAAGAATAATAAAGCGGATTATCATCCATCTATTTCTTGTAGAAAGGTGAATAGATACACTTATTTAGCTCTACATTCCTTGCACTTATTATATACTTAATAATACTTATAATAGATATACTTATCATAAGATAAAATATCTTTATAACAGGTACAAATATTAAATCGAGGCACCCATTCTATGACAGATTTCAATTTACCCTCTATTTTTGTGCCTTTAGTGGGCTTAGTGTTTCCAGCAATTGCAATGGCTTCTTTATCTCTTCATGTTCAAAAAAACAAGATTGTTTAGACCTGATAGGACAAAATTTCATCAATTTATTTCAACACTTGGACTTGGATCATAATAGGGATATCCATTTAGTGGAATATGATACGACATGTGGCTCCCTCCGGGCACAAATAAAAAAGTGATTATACATGCGGATACATTATATATGGATAAATGCATGTATATGGGGGGATAGCTGTTTTAAAATGGATCAGAGCGGATATCTGAAATAGAAAGTTAACGTATCTATATTATGTAGATATACATAGTGGTGGTATTATACGAAGGGGATGTTATTATTTTATATCTAACCAATTTGATGAATTACTCCTAATAGTTCGCGTCATAATAGTGCTAGTTGATGAGAGTTACTTCGGGAGCAAAATAAAAAAAGTAAAATCAAATTCATTTGGCTTATTCTCTTCTCTCAATTCCAATAGGATGCAACTGGATCTAGTATGAACTATCGATCAGAACGTATATGGATAGAACTTATAACGGGATCTCGAAAAACAAGTAATTTCTGCTGGGCCTGTATCCTTTTTTTAGGTTCACTAGGATTCCTATTGGTTGGAACTTCCAGTTATCTTGGTAGGAATCTGATATCTTTATTCCCGTCTCAGCAAATCATTTTTTTTCCCCAAGGAATCGTGATGTCTTTCTATGGGATCGCAGGTCTGTTCATTAGTTCCTATTTGTGGTGCACAATTTCGTGGAATGTAGGTAGCGGTTATGATCGATTCGATAGAAAAGAAGGAATAGTGTGTATTTTTCGTTGGGGATTTCCTGGAATAAATCGTCGCATCTTCCTTCGATTCCTTATGAGAGAGATTCAATCGATCAGAATGGAAGTTAAAGAGGGTCTTTATCCTCGACGTGTCCTTTATATGGAAATCAGAGGCCAGGGCGCCATTCCCTTGACCCGTACTGACGAAAATTTTACTCCACGAGAAATTGAGCAAAAAGCTGCTGAATTGGCCTATTTCTTGCGCGTGCCAATTGAAGTATTTTGAAATGAAGGGAATTAATGCTTTCTCAGCATGAGGGAAGGGACCCAGGAACCCCCTTTTAAATATAACTGAAGCTTCTTCGGAACGTTCATTCGAGCAAAACATGTTAGATTCTATTTCCCCCGTTCCGTTGGTAATCCTTCTGTGGCCCATAGAATAAAGCAGGCGGACGTATACGGAACAACCATAATAAGAAGCAATTTTGATCGACCAAAACTCCTTTTTCTGCATATAGAACTCAATTCTACTAGTAACAAGTCTAATAAGTATGTATTCATCACACATATCAGAGCATTTCGGAATACATAATTTCTCTTTTTAGGGCCAATACTTTGGATTAATACATTAGATACAGATGTATCATATCTCGTTAATTATCTTTCTTTTGTCAATCGATGTTTCTTTTTTGATCCTTTCTTTAGCTCCTGGATAACCAAACGTTTAGATCTCTCATAACTATCCAATTTCTCTCTCGTTTTGTCACCTATTTCGGATTTCATCATTAATATTTTTATTAATATTTTTCAGAAATATCCCCTCAATTATTCCTGGGTCGTGGGTAGCCAGTGAAAATTTCGAAAAAATAATTGAGGGGAGTTCTTTCGTCTCGAAATCAAAATAATATTCATTATTTCAAGCGGTTCTTTTGGGCATTCATCGAAAGAACAAATGAAGATAGAATTGGTTCGAATTTGACCAACTGAGATATCTGGGAAAAGTATTTGATTATTTCTTCATTCGAAACGGGCCCTTATTCTATTTCTATTTCTATATTCTTTCTAGATCCAAGGACTAAACAATTCAAAAAAAAAAAAGGAATAGATCCATAGGTTCCATACCTTGTTATAGAACTCATGCTTCATAGAAATATCGGATCAGATAGAGTCGGCGAATGAAGCGGGTTCATTAACAATTCACAGATGAAAAGTGTCAAAAAAGAAAGCATTGACTCCCCTCCCGTATCTTGCATCTATAGTCTTTTTGCCCTGGTGGATCTCTCTCTCATTTAATAAAAGTCTGGAACCTTGGGTTACTAATTGGTGGAATACCGGACAATCCGAAACTTTTTTGAATGATATTCAAGAAAAGAACGTTCTAGAAAGATTCATAGAATTAGAACAACTATTCCTGTTGGATGAAATGATAAAAGAGTACCCGGAGACGCAGATACAAAAGCTTCGTATAGGAATCCACAAAGAGACGATGCAATTGGCCAAAATGCACAACGAAGATCATATCCATATCATTTTGGATTTCTCGACAAATATAATCTGTTTTGCTATTCTAAGTGGTTATTCTATTCTGGGTAATGAAGAACTTGTCATTCTGAATTCTTGGGTTCAGGAATTCCTCTATAACTTAAGCGACACAATAAAGGCTTTTTCTATTCTTTTATTAACTGATTTATGTATCGGATTCCACTCACCCCGGGGGTGGGAACTAATGATTGGTTCGGTCTACAAAGATTTTGGATTTGCTCATAACGATCAAATTATATCTGGTCTTGTTTCCACTTTTCCAGTCATTCTAGATACAATTTTGAAATATTGGATCTTCCATTATTTAAATCGTGTATCTCCTTCACTTGTAGTGATTTATCATTCAATGAATGAATGAAGAACTCATTTGATCTGCTGATATCAATCAAATCATGATGCTACTTCGTACATAAACAAACCGTTTTGAAGCTTACTCACTCTTTATACTTCTACCCGCCCAGGGGATTCCTACTATACTTCAGTACAATTATTCCAGTACAATGGCAGAATCATGGATAGGGAACTATGCTAGCTACCTACCTAATTTATTGTAGAAATTTCCGGGATCAATTATTGGACCATGCAAAATAGAAATACCTTTTCCTGGGTAAAGAAAGAGATGACTCGATTCATTTCCGTATTGATCATGATATATGTAATAACTCGGACATCTATTTCAAATGCATATCCTATTTTTGCGCAGCAGGGTTATGAAAATCCACGAGAAGCAACCGGGCGTATTGTATGTGCCAATTGCCATTTAGCTAATAAGCCCGTGGATATTGAGGTTCCACAAGCTGTGCTTCCTGATACTGTATTTGAAGCAGTTGTTAGAATCCCTTATGATATGCAACTGAAACAAGTTCTTGCTAATGGTAAAAAGGGGGCTTTGAATGTGGGGGCTGTCCTTATTTTACCCGAGGGATTCGAATTAGCTCCCCCCGATCGTATTTCTCCCGAGCTGAAAGAAAAGATGGGCAATCTGTCTTTTCAGAGCTATCGCCCCACTAAAAGAAATATTCTTGTAGTGGGTCCTGTTCCTGGTCAGAAATATAGTGAAATCATCTTTCCCATTCTTTCTCCGGACCCTTCTACTAAGAAAGACGTTCACTTCTTAAAATATCCCATATACGTAGGCGGGAACAGGGGAAGGGGTCAGATTTATCCCGACGGGAGCAAGAGTAACAATACAGTCTATAATGCTACAGCAGCAGGTATAGTAAGCAGAATAGTACGTAAAGAAAAAGGGGGATATGAAATAAGCATAGCCGATGCATCGGATGGACACCAAGTGGTTGATATTATACCTCCAGGACCAGAACTTCTTGTTTCAGAGGGTGAATCCATCAAGCTTGATCAGCCATTAACGAGTAATCCCAATGTGGGTGGATTTGGTCAGGGAGATGCAGAAATAGTACTTCAAGATCCATTACGTGTCCAAGGTTTGTTGTTCTTCTTGGCATCTGTTATCCTAGCACAAATCTTTTTGGTTCTCAAAAAGAAACAGTTTGAGAAGGTTCAATTGTCCGAAATGAATTTCTAGATCCACGGATTCATCAAGTTGGTAAAAAGGGCCGAATTATTGTTGATCAATGCAATTATGTATGATCCAAAAAAATATGGAAAGCCCCTTGTCTTGCTTTGTTTATACTGCTTTTCTGCGAGATGCCGGGAATTGCTTGTATCCCATTCCTAGTAATAGTATGTATATTGCGAAGAAGACTACTTGACCCCCCCCCTTTTTTTTTTCAATCCAAATTGGAGCGGTGTGACGCTTCTTATTGCCAGATTGTAAATGCCATGGAATGCATCAATAGTTTTTTCTATCTAATAGAATCGAATTCTAATAGACAATAGGCGGCATAACATTAAGTAGGAAGAGAATACGCGGCAAGGGATAAATGAAAGAATGATTCTGGGAGGGATTACTTGTCTTCCTAATTTTCGACACAAGAAAAGGAATTTTCCGCCCTTTTCTTGTGTCGAAATAATAATGATTCTTGATCTTGTTCGTCAAAGATTACTGTTTTCTTTTCCAGGTCTATCGGAACCTCTTTCTTTAGATTCATAAGAAGTGGCGGACAAACAAAAAAGGGGGATGGCTTAGTAAACAAATAGAACTTCTTCAACGAACTTATCAAATTTCAAGTAAAAAAAAAAAGAAAATTTTAAGATGAGATAATAAATAAGGATTTGGATATGTGCAAAAATCCAAGATTTTCCCCTTTCAACCGGAACATTAAGAGTCTTTTTTTACTTGATGAAATTTTATTTTTATAGAATAGAGTAGAGTAAGGTTCAATTCAATTAGTATAGAAATGGTTTGCAGGATGTCTCATCTGTAGAAATCCTGTGTCATCCAAAAAATCAATTGATTCCTTCTTTCTTCTTGTTTCGGAAGGGGCCCTCATACTATGGCGGAACAGATACTATGGCGGAACAGATACTATGGCGGAACAGATACTATGAATCAATCAAGGGATTCCATTTTTCAAAAACATCATCAGAAACAAAGCATCCTTTTATCATTTCTATGAATCTAATATTATGATTATGTTGACTGGATGAATTTCCAACTTTTTTTATGTTATGGAATAGATCAAACAAAGCCTTACCCGAAGAGTAAGAACTCAATAGGACCTTACCCCCCGAATCAGACAAAGAGGGGT